GAAAATTTGAAGTTCAAAATACTTGAAAAAAATAAAAAAGATGAAGAAAAATCCTTTTTTTTGTTTGAAAAACCTCTTTTGACCTTTTTTTTCGATTATAACCGATGGAATCGTCCATTACGATACATAAGAAAGAGAAATAAAAATTTTAAAGGCTCCGTAAGAAGCGAAGCCTCACAATATTTTTTTTATACATGCCAAAGTGATGGAAAACAAAGAATATCTTTTACATATCCCCCCAGTTTGTCAACTTTTGGGGAAATGATAGCAAGAAGGATATCGTTGCCTACATTAGAAAAACTCTCCGCTGATGAACTATATAACGAGTGGCTTTATACTAATAAAGAGAAAAATAACAACTTAAATAATGAATTTATAAATAGAATTGAGACTTTAGAGACAGTATTTCTTTCTCTAAATATACTTGAAACAAAAACTAGATTGTATAATGCTGAGACTAAAAACAAAAAAAATTTCCTAGTTAAATTATGTAATACTGAGCCTCAAAACAAAAATTGCCTAGTTAAAATGTATGATCCCTTTTTAAATGGGATGTATCGTGGAAGAACAAAGAAATTATTTTCTTCTTCAATCATAAACGAAACTTCGATAGAAAATTGCACAGAAACATCTGAACTAAATCAAATTCATGATATCCTTCTTCCCTATCCTAATTCTCCAGAATATCAACAGAAAATCGAAAGATCAGAAAAAAAACAAGTAAAAATAGATTCAAAAAAAAGGTTAAAGTTTTCATTGAACGCAATTCTAACTAACCCTAAGCGTGAAAAAAAATCTATTGGAATAAACAAAATAGGTAAAAAACCCCCTCGATGGTCATACAAATTAATCAATGAGTTGGAACAACATTTTAAAAAACGACGAAAAGAACAAGGCATAATGCAAGGGCTGGATCACCAGCTTCGAACAAGAAGATTTAAACGTATAGCTTTTTTAACCCGTTCCAGACGAAGTTTTAAGAAGTCTCATTTCAAGAATTATAATCTTTATAGCAAATTTAATAGAGATTCGGGTTTTATAAGTTATTTAGAAGAACCGGATTTTCGTCGAGCCGTAATAAAAGGATCTATGCGCGTTCAAAGGCGTAAAATGGTTATTTGGGGACCCTCTCAAGGAAATCCCCATTCCCCCCTTTTTTTGGAAAAATTGGAGGATTTTCCTTTTCCTATATCCAACCTAATAAAACTTTTTTTTAATATTAGAGACTGGTTGGGTAAAAAGTCAGAATTCGAAATTTTAGATCAACAATTCCAAATAAAAAAAAATAACCAGGAAGACGCAATGGAATTCTGGGATAACATTCCATATGCACAAAAAACAAGAAGTGTTCTGTTACTAGCTCAATCAATTTTTAGAAGATATATTAAATTACCCTTATTCATAATAGTTAAGAATATTGGCCGTATTTTATTACGTCAATCCCCGGAATGGTATGAGGATTTTCAAGATTGGAATAGAGAAATTTATCTAAAGTGCAGCTATAATGGTCTTCAATTCTCCAAAACGGAATTTCCTAAAAATTGGTTAAGAGAAGGTTTTCAGATCAAAATCCTATATCCTTTTCATTTGAAACCTTGGCACAGATCTAAACTACGACTCTCTGATAGCGATCGAAAGCAACAGGATGATTTTGATTCTTGTTTTTTAACAGTTTTGGGAATGGAAACAGAATATCCTTTTGGGCCTCCTCGAAAAACACCTTCCTTTTTTGAACCTATTTTTAAAGATATAGACTATAAAGTCGAAATCAGAAAATTCAATTTTAGAGTTCGAAGAGTTTTTAAAAAAATAACAAAGAAACAAACAAAAGCTGTTTTATTTGTAAAACAAATAAAAAAAGAACTTTTAAAAGGAACAAAAATTCCATTATTTATACCGAGAGAAATATATGAATCAAGTCAAACTCAAACAGAAAATGATTCTATAATCAGTAATAAGATAATTCATGAATCACTTAGTCAAAATCGAGCTACAGGTTGGACAAATTATTTACAGGCAAAAGAAGAAATGAAACATAGAATTGATAGAAGAAACACAATCAGAAATCAAATAGAAATAATGAAAAAAAATAAAAAGAATAATGGAGAATCACCTCCAAAAATTTGGAAACTATTTAAAAGAAAAAATATTGAATTATTAATTCAATTTTGCATTGAAAAAATATACATTGATATCTTTCTATGTATCATTAATATGCGCAGAATCACTCTATACCTTTTTATGGAATCAACAAAAAAAATTGTTGAGAAATACATTGACAATAATAAAAGAAATCAAGATCAAGAAAGGATTAATAAAACAAAACAAAATAAAATTGACTTTATTTCGCCTATGACTATAAAAAAGATATTTGATAATCTTAGAAAGAGTAAGCGAAAGTCACATATTTTTTTTGATTTATCTTACTTGTCACAAAAATATGTATTTTTTAAATTATCACAAGCCCAAGCAATTAACTTCAATAAGGTAAGATCTATTCTTCAATATAATGGACCATCTTTTTTTCTTAAGAATGAAATAAAGGATTTTTTTGAAAGACAAGGAATATTTGATTCCGAAAAAAGACATAAGAAACTTCCAAATTATGGAATGAATCCATGGAAAAACTGGTTAAGAGGTCATTATCAATACGATTTATCTCAGATTACATGGTCTAGATTAGTCCCCCAAAAATGGGGAAATGGGATAAATACCTCTCAAAAAAATGATTTAAAGAAATGGTATTCCTATGAAAAAGACCCTTTTTTTGATTACAAAAAAAAACAAAATTTCAAAGTCTATTTATTATCAAATAAAGAGGATAATTTTGAAAAAAACTATAGATATGATCTTTTATCATATAAATATATTCATTCTGAAACTAAGAAGAAATCCTGTCTTTATAGAACATCATTAGAAAGAAATAAGAAGCAGGAAAATTCCACCAGAAATAAAGAAAACTTTTTTAACATACTCAAGAATATTCCTATGAAGAATTATCTAGGAAAAAGTGATATTATATATATGGAAAAAAATACGGATAGAAAATTTTTGGGGTGGAAATTTAATACAAAAATTCAGGTTGAACCTAATAAGGACCAAATAAAGGATCAATTTCATATTTTTTATCTTCCAATTGATTCAAATTGCGAAATGAATTACAAAAGGGTCTTTTTTGATTGGATGGAAATGTCTTTTGATTGGATGGGAATGAATGAAAAATTCTTAATTTTAAATCACCTCATATCAAATCCGAAAGTTTTTTTCTTTCCAGAGTTTGTGATACTATATCATAAATATAAAGAGAAACCTTGGTTTATCCCAAGCAACTTACTTTTTTTTAATTTGAATATAAAACCAAATTTTAGTGAAAATCAAAATAGCAAGGCAAAGCAAGAGCAGGATTATAATTTTTTAAATTTTAGCCCAGCAAATTCAAAACAATATTTTGAATTAAAGAAGCAAAACAATATTGAAGAATATTTTTTAGAATCGATTGAAAAACTAAAAATATTCCTTAAAGGAGATTTTCCTTTGCAGTTAAGATGGACTGGACGTTTGAATCAATTGAATCAAAAAATGATGAATAATATCCAGATATACGGTCTCCTGGTTAGCCTCATAAATGTAAGAAAAATTACTATATCCTATATTCAAAGAAAAGAAATTAATCTGGATATAATGAGGAGGCGTTTAAATCTTACACAATTAACGAAAAGGGGAATATTAATTATGGAACCTGCCCGTCTATCTGTAAAAAATGACGGACAGTTTTTTATGTATCAAATAATAGGTATTTCATTGGTTCATAAAAGTAAGCACCAAAGTAACCGAAACCCAAAAAATGTTGCTAAGAAAAATGTTGATGAATCCATTCCAAGACATAAAATAAAAACTCTAAATAGAGACAAAAAGACTTCTGATTTGCTTGTTCCTGAAAAGATTTTATCGTCTAGACGTCGTAGAGAATTGAGAATTCTAATTTCTTTCAATTTGAATTTAAAGAATAAAAATGGTGTGCATAAAAATAAATTATTTTGCAAGGAGAACAGGCTACAAAACTGGAGTCAATTTTTGGCTGAAAGTAAAAATATCGACAGAAAAAAAAATGAATTAATTAAATTAAAGTTCTTTTTTTGGCCTAATTACCGATTAGAAGATTTAGCTTGTATGAATCGCTATTGGTTTGATACCAATAATGGGAGCCGTTTGAGTATGTTAAGGATATCTATGTATCCCTGATTTAAATTTTGAGTTTCCTATATATTCTGGTGTTCTATTCTATCAATCATCTTTTTCTTTTTTCTTCTGTCGATGATTTGTAAATATCCATGTTATATGCAAGCAACCCGATACGCATATTCGCTGTCTTACATCCCAGTCTAGGATACTGCAATAATAAGGAAATGGCGTATCAATCAATTAAAGCTATAAATTAATCTTTGTAATAAACTATTTGATATCGTCTTTTTGTATCACTATCCAAATGAACTCCAAAATCAGATTTAGTAGATAAAAACAGGAATCTATAATAAAAAAATTATGATTATTGTGTATACTACATTAAAATTTCTGACATTATTATTACTGATCAATAAAATAAATATCTGTAAAAAGGGGAGTGTGAAATTCTTTTATGGTAAAAAATTCATTTATTTCAATTATTTTGCAAGAACAAGAAGAAAACAAAGAAAACAGTGGATCTGTTGAATTTCAAGTAGTAAGTTTCACCAACAAGATACGAAGACTTACTTCACATTTGGAATTGCACAAAAAAGATTATTTATCTCAGAGAGGTCTGCGGAAAATTCTGGGAAAACGTCAACGGCTACTGGCTTATTTGTCAAAAAAAAATAGAGCACGTTATAAAGAATTAATAGGGCAGTTGAATATTCGAGAGAGAAAAACTCGTTAATTTAAAGAGTTAGTTTGATTAAAAGTTTGATGAACTTCTTTTCACTTTCAGCAATTCATGGAAGAATGAATCAGGAAAAACCTATGACTGTACCAGCTACAAGAAAAGACCTCATGATAGTCAATATGGGACCTCACCACCCATCAATGCATGGTGTTCTTCGACTCATTGTTACTCTAGATGGTGAAGATGTTATTGACTGTGAACCCATATTGGGTTATTTACACAGAGGTATGGAAAAAATTGCAGAAAATCGAACAATTATACAATATTTGCCTTATGTAACACGTTGGGATTATTTAGCTACTATGTTCACAGAAGCAATAACTGTAAATGCGCCAGAGCAATTGGGCAATATTCAAGTCCCTAAAAGGGCTAGTTATATCAGAGTCATTATGTTAGAGTTAAGTCGTATAGCTTCGCATTTGTTATGGCTTGGCCCTTTTATGGCAGATATTGGGGCACAGACCCCTTTCTTCTATATTTTTCGAGAAAGAGAATTGATTTATGACCTATTCGAAGCTGCCACCGGTATGCGAATGATGCACAATTATTTTCGTATTGGTGGAGTCGCTGCTGATTTACCCCATGGCTGGATAGAAAAATGTTTGGATTTTTGCGATTATTTTTTAACAGGAATTGCTGAATATCAAAAGCTTATTACACGGAATCCCATTTTTTTAGAACGAGTTGAGGGAGTAGGCATTATTGGCGGAGAGGAAGCAATAAATTGGGGTTTGTCGGGACCAATGCTACGAGCTTCCGGAATACAATGGGATCTTCGTAAAGTTGATCATTACGAGTGTTACGACGAGTTTGATTGGGAAGTCCAATGGCAAAAAGAGGGCGATTCATTAGCTCGTTATTTAGTACGAATTAGTGAAATGACAGAATCCATAAAAATTATTCAACAGGCCCTTGAAGGAATTCCGGGAGGGCCCTATGAAAATTTAGAAATCCGCCGCTTTGATAGAGTAAAAGATACTGTATGGAATGAGTTTGACTATCGATTCATTAGTAAAAAACCCTCTCCGACTTTTGAATTGTCGAAGCAAGAACTTTATGCGAGAGTCGAAGCACCAAAAGGAGAATTGGGAATTTTTCTGATAGGAGATAAGGGTGTTTTCCCTTGGCGATATAAAATTCGCCCGCCGGGGTTTATTAATTTGCAAATTCTTCCTCAGTTAGTTAAAAGAATGAAATTGGCTGATATTATGACGATACTAGGTAGTATAGATATTATTATGGGAGAAGTTGATCGTTAAAATGATAATTGAAACAACAGAATTACAAGCTATCAATTCTTTTTCTAGATTGGAATCCTTAAAAGAAGTCTATGGGATCATATGGATGCTTATCCCTATTTTTACTCCTGTATTAGGAATCACAATAGGTGTACTAGTTATTGTTTGGTTAGAAAGAGAAATATCCGCGGGTATACAACAACGTATTGGTCCTGAATACGCAGGACCTTTAGGAGTTCTTCAAGCTCTAGCAGATGGTACAAAATTACTTTTCAAAGAGAATCTTCTTCCATCTAGAGGAGATACTCGTTTATTTAGTATTGGACCATCTATAGCAGTCATAGCAATTTTATTAAGTTATTTAGTAATTCCTTTTGGGTATCGTCTTGTTCTAGCCGATCTCAGTATCGGTGTTTTTTTATGGATTGCTATTTCAAGTATTGCTCCTGTGGGCCTTCTTATGTCAGGATATGGCTCCAATAATAAATATTCTTTTTTAGGTGGTCTACGAGCTGCTGCTCAATCAATTAGTTATGAAATACCATTAACTCTATGTGTGTTATCAATATCTCTACGTGTGATTCGTTAAGAGCCCCCTACTTCTTTTCTTTCTAGGAAGATGATTGATTTAATATATTTTTTTATATTATTCGGGGGTTTATGAAGGAAACCAGATAGTTATATGAGTGAAAGAAACGGCTTATAAATTTGCAGTAAAAGATTGAATCTCATTTCCTATGTACAAGAGTCAAGAAAAGTAAACATAAGTATTAGAGACTATTTACCCCAAGATTGATTCATTAATCATCATGACTTGAAGCGGGTTCAAAAGATCAACTTTATGAGGCTTTTATTTTAATATATTTTACTATACTATTACTATATATATATGTATATTACCCGAAAGTAGATTCATAAAAATGAGTGGATAGCTAGGAACACTAAAGTACACAAAGGATTCGTAATAGAGATTTTGTAAGTGTATTTTTTTTTATAAAAAGAATTCTAAGTGGGGCTTTAAATTGGTAGAAATGATTAAGGAGTACTTCCCATGATTCCGATCCAGAGTATACTTCTATTCACCGATTAAGTAAATAACTATCAAGAACGAAGTAATCCTTTAACTTTGTTTAAGGTCCCTTTTTTTGAGAAAGGAGAATAGGAATGAAAAAAAAAAGAAAGACTGAATGCACTAGAAAAATCTTTTTTTTTTTTTTCTATCTCTATATAGAGATAGAATTTTTGTCATGATTCGTGAACTAATGCAGGGTCTAATTTTTCGTAATTGAAAAGGTTAGGTTGAAATGTCTATTGATATTGTTACAAGAAATATTTTATTCA